GCTTCTATTGGACCTGGAGTTGGACAAGGGACTGCTGCGGGCCAAGCCGTAGAAGGTATCGCGAGACAACCAGAAGCAGAGGGTAAAATACGAGGTACTTTATTGCTTAGTCTGGCTTTTATGGAAGCTTTAACAATTTATGGACTGGTCGTGGCATTAGCGCTTTTATTTGCAAATCCTTTTGTTTAATCCTCGAAATAAATGGGAAAGTCTTATTTTTATCTTTCTTATTTTATTATCTTAGATTTGCCGCTTAATTTTTCAAATTATATCAAGATTTCAATCCTACAATAACTTTAACTTATTCGTTGAGATAATACAATACCCCGTGGGAAGGACTAATTTGAGGATCAGGAATTAGCGGATCCACTCGCTTTTTTCCTTCCCGTTCTCGGTCCAATGGAACCCCCTTTTTTAGTGCGCCTTGCAACGAACGAGATATATCGTAATTGATATGATACCTGGCCTGGGACCTAATTATAATTAAGTATTTTTTTTGGGGGGGGAGTTCAATTGAAATTAAATAGATTGAGAAATACGGAAAAAATAAAATCAACAAAGGGTGAAGTAATACAAAAAGAACTCTGTTCAATTTAGTCAGTCCTATCTATAAGAGGAGATCATATGAAAAATGTAACCGATTCTTTCGTTTCCTTGGGTCACTGGCCGTCCGCCGGGAGTTTCGGATTTAATACCGATATTTTAGCAACAAATCCAATAAATCTAAGTGTAGTCCTTGGTGTATTGATTTTTTTTGGAAAGGGAGTGTGTGCGAGTTGTTTATTTCAAGAATAAGCTGGATCTAACCAGCTGCACTTTTTTCTTTATAACTAGGAAAGAAAGGTGCACGATCCCGCGAATTACTTCTGAATCAATTCAGAAATCATATGTACGAACCGTAGCATTTCGTGATTCGTTGGTAAATACACTTTGATTCTCTATTAACCAATAATATGGGGCCCTAAACATGGTTAAAGCTAAATTGTTTTAAGTCTGGACGCAACATTGGTGTTCTTTCTACCACTATGTTAGTATGGCGAGAGTTTCAAAACGAATCCTTGCATTTTATCCGATATAGAACACTCATATCGATAAAATGATTTGTGAACCTTTTATTGTTACTGAAAAACGGGAATCCCCTCCTTTTTTTATCCAATGCGGAATCGACGACCTATGTATAAAGTAAGCGGAATTTTTTGGATTTGAATAAAAAAAAAGAAACAACTTTGCCGATAATTACAGATTTTTTGTCTGGTCGGAAGAGTCCTCCGAATATTCTGGTCTTGGATCAACGATCCGTTTCAATATTTTTGAATCCGAACAGAAAAGAGAGGATAAGCTCATTATATTATATATAAAAAAAAAAATATATAAATAAAAAAGTGATACGGGAATGCCCCATAAGTAAGTGAGCGTGAGAGCCAAATGAATCGAAAGATTCCTGTTTGGTTCGGGAAGAGGTCATGGAATTGTTAAAATTAATTGTAATGGGAAGATAATCTACTTTCATTAAGTGATTTATTAGATAATCGAAAACAGAGAATCTTGAGTACTATTCGAAATTCAGAAGAGCTACGCAAAGGGTCCATTGAAAGGCTGGAAAAGGCCAAGGCCCGCTTACGAAAAGTGAAAATAGAAGCGGATGAGTTTCGAGTGAATGGATATTCCGAGATAGAACGAGAAAAATTGAATTTGATTAATTCAACTTATCAGAATTTGGAACGATTAGAAAATTACAAAAATGAAACCATTCAGTTTGAACAACAAAGAGCGATTAATCAAGTCAGACAACGCGTTTTTCAACAAGCCTTACAAGGAGCTCTAGGAACTCTGAATAGTTGTTTGAACAACGAGTTACATTTACGCACTATCGGTGCTAATATTCGTATGTTTGGGGCGATGAAAGAAATAACTGATTAGTCCTTCTACTGTAGGTATTATTTATTGATTTTTCCTTTGCTTCTGAAAAAGAATTAAGCAAGACTCATGGCAACCCTTAGAGCCGACGAAATTAGTAATATTATCCGTGAACGTATTGAGCAATATAATAGAGAAGTCAAGATTGTGAATACTGGCACCGTACTTCAAGTAGGTGATGGCATTGCTCGTATTCATGGTCTTGATGAAGTAATGGCAGGTGAATTAGTAGAATTTGAAGAGGGTACAATAGGCATTGCTCTTAATTTGGAATCCAATAATGTTGGTGTTGTGTTAATGGGTGACGGTTTGATGATACAAGAGGGAAGTTCTGTAAAAGCAACAGGAAGAATTGCTCAGATACCAGTGAGCGAGGCTTATTTGGGTCGTGTTATAAATGCTCTTGCTAAACCTATTGATGGTAGGGGCGAGATTTCAGCTTCGGAATCTCGGTTAATTGAATCGCCCGCCCCAGGTATTATTTCGAGACGTTCCGTATATGAGCCTATGCAAACCGGACTTATTGCTATTGATTCGATGATTCCTATAGGACGCGGTCAGCGAGAATTAATTATTGGGGACA